ATAAAAATAATAATGGAGAATCACCGACAAAAATTGGGAAAATATTTAAAAGAAAAAATATTCAATTAATAGTTAAATTTTTCATTGAAAAAATATACATAGATATCTTTCTATGTATCATTAATATGCGCAGAATCGCTCTACAACTTTTTATCGCATCAACAAAAAAAATTCTTGATAAATACATTTACAATAACGAAACAAATCAAGAAAGCATTAATAAAACAAAACAAAATAAAGTCAATTTTATTTTGCCTATGACTATAAAAAGGGCTTTTGATAATCTTAGAAATAGTAAGGGGAAGCCCCATATTGACTTATCTTACTTGTCACAAAACTATGTATTTTTTAAATTATCACAAAGCCAAGTTATTAACTTCAATAAGTTAAGATCTATTCTTCAATATAATCGACCGTCTTTTTTTCTTAAGACTGAAATAAAGGATTTTTTTGGAAGACAAGGAATATTTCATTCCGAATTAAGACATAAGAAACTTCCAAATTATGGAATGAATCCATGGAAAAACTGGTTAAGAGGTGATTATCAATACGATTTATCTCAGATTACATGGTCTAGATTAGTCCCACAAAAATGGAGAAATGGAATCAATCAATCCCATACGTCTGAAAATAAAGATTTAAACAAATGGTATTCCTATGAAAAAGACCAATTAGTTGATTACAAAAAAAAACAAAATTCGAAAGTATATTTATTTTCAAATAAAGAGGAGAATTTTAAAAAAAACTATAGATATGATCTTTTATCATATAAATATATTCATTCTGAAACTAAGAAGAACTCCTATATTTATAGATCATCATTAGAAACAAATAAGAACCAAGAAAATTCCACCAGAAATAAAGAAAAATTTTTTAACATACTCAAGAATATTCCTATCAATAATTATCTAGGAAAAAGTTATAGTTATATTATATATATGGAAAAAAATCCAGATAGAAAATATTTGGTTTGTAAAATAAAAAAAAATATTAAGGCTAAACCTAAACCTAATAAGGACCAAAAAATTGATAAAATTCATAATGATGGTCTTTTTTATCTTCCGATTCATTCAAATTCCGAAATCAATTACAAATACAAAAGGGTCGTTTACAAATACAAAAGGGTCCTTTTTGATTGGATGGTAATGTTTTTTGATTGGATGGGAATGAATGAAAAAATCTTAATGTTAAATCGATTCACATCGACTCCGAAAGTTGTTTTCTTTCCAGAGTTTGTGATACTTTATGATAAATATAAAAAGAAACCTTGGTTTATCCCAAGCAAATTACTTCTTTTTAATTTGAATATAAATCCGAATTTTAGTGAAAATAAAAATATCAATGTAAAGGAAGAAGAGGATGAGGATGTAAAGGAAGAAGAGGATGAGTATTTTTTTGGAAAGCAAGTTGGAAAGCAAGAAAACGATGAGGATTTTTTAAATTTTAGCCCATCAAATTCAAAACAATATTTTAAATTAAAGAATCAAAACAATATTGAAGAATCTTTTTTACAACCGATCCGAAAACTAAGAATCGTCCTTAAAGGAGATTTTCCCTTGCAATTACAATGGAATGGACGTGTGAATAAATTGAATCAAAAAATGATAGATAATATCCCGGCATACGGTCTCCTGCTTAACCTGATAAAAGTAAGAAAAATTGTTCTATCCAATATTAAAAGGAAAGAAATGAATCTGGATATAATGATTGAGCGTTTGGATCTTACAGAATTAATCAAAAATAGAATATTAATTATGGAACGTACCCGTCTATCTGTAAAAAATGACGGACAGTTTTTTATGTATCAAATCATAGGTATTTCATTGGTTCATAAAAATAAGCATCAAAGTAATCAAAGATACCGAAAACCAAAAAATGTTACTAAGAATAATTTTGATGAATCCATTCCAAGACATAAAAGAAAAACTCTAAATAGAGACAAAAAGATTTATGATTTGCTTGTTCCTGAAAAAATTTTATCGTCTAGACGTCGTAGAGAATTGAGAATTCTAATTTCTTTCAATTTGAATTTAACGACTAGGAATGGTGTGCATAGAAATACAGTATTTTGCAAGGAAAACAAGATAAAAAACTGGAGTCAATTTTTGGATGAAAGTAAACATTTTGACAGAAAAAAAAATGAATTAATTAAATTAAAGTTCTTTTTTTGGCCTAATTATCGATTAGAAGATTTAGCTTGTATGAATCGCTATTGGTTTGATACCAATAATGGGAGCCGCTTGAGTATGTTAAGGATATATATGTATCCATGATTTAAAATTTTGAGTTTCCTATATATTATCTTGTTCTATCAATCATATTTTTCATTTTTTCTTCTGTCCGGCATCTGTATATATTGATGTTATATGCAAGCAACCAGATGGACATATGCGCTGTCTTACACCCCAGTCTAGTATACTGCAATACTAAGCAAATGACGTAGGAAATGGCGTATTCATTAAAGCTATAAATTAATCAACAGAATCTTCGTAGTAAACTA